TTCCCTAGATACGTCTATTCAATTCTGACTTTATCTAGAAATCTAGAATATAGGAATTGGATTCAATATTGAAAACTTATTTTCATCTTAAAAAAAAAGACGAAAGAAATTCAATACATTTAAAACTTATTGTTCGGTAAATAAATTACCAAACGCTTTTCTAGAATGTCCAATATCTGTTTTATATCTTCTATGCAAATATGTTCCATTTTCATAAGATCTTCTTGACTGTTATTCAAAAGGTCCAATAATGTATATATATTGGACCTTTTGAGGCAATTATAGATCCTTGGGGGCAATTCTGATTGGTCAATAAAAATCGATTTTAATGCTATTTCTTTTTTGTTTTTTCGGAGTTTAGTCAATTTATCATGAAAGATAAAAGGGGATAAAGGAACTGTGTGTTGATTGTTCTCTAAATGTGAGTTTTCTTCTTCCATATGTAAAAAGGGAATAAAAAAATCAATCAAATTACGAGAGGCTTCAAGAAGTGCTTCTTTCGGAGTTAAACTTCCGTTTGTCCATATTTCGAGAAAAAGTATCTCTTGTTTTTCATTCCCATTGCCATAAGAATGAATACTATGATTTGCATTTCGAACAGGCATGAATACAGCATCTATAGGATAACTTCCATCTTGAAAGTTCTGTGGCGTGTTTTTAAGATATCCTCGATTTCTCTCGATTTCTAATTCAATACACAAATTGATTGGTTCCATCAGGCTAGCTATATATTGCGCATTATCAACAATTTCGACATAAGGGGGTAAGACGATATCTTGAGCAGTTACATATCTAGGACCTCTGACACAAATAGATGCGTCGCAAGTTCCATATAGATTACTTCTGAATACAATTTCTTTCAAATTCATTAAGATTTCATGGACCGATTCTTGAATACCCGCTATGATAGAATATTCATGTGAGACTTTCTCAGATTTTACACGTGTGATACATGTTCCTTCTATTTCTCCAAGTAAAGCTCGTCGTATTGCAATGCCTATTGTGTCGGCTTGACCTTTTATAAGTGGAGACAGAATAAACCGTCCATAAGAAAGACGTTTACTATCTGTTCTTGATTCAACACACTTCCACTGTAGTGTCCGAGTAGATACTGTTATTTTCTCTCGAACCATAGTAATAATATTTGATTAGATCGGTGAATCATTTATTTCTCTTGTTTTTTTTGAAAATTATTCAATAGGCATTTCTACACACGTCTTTTTTTTGGAGGTCTACAGCCATTATGTGGCATAGGGGTTACATCTCGTACGAAAGTTAATAATATACCACTTCTACGAATAGCTCGTAGCGCTGCGTCCCTTCCGAGACCGGGACCTTTTATCATGACCTGGGCTCGTTGCATACCTTGATCTACTGCCGTACGAATAGCATTTGCTGTTGCGGTTTGAGCAGCAAATGGTGTGCCTCTTCTCGTACCCTTGAATCCACAAGTCCCGGCAGAGGACCAAGAAAACACGCGTCCCCGTACATCTGTAACAGCGACAATGGTATTATGGAAGCTTGCTTGAACATGAATAACTCCTTTTGGTATTCTCCGGGTACTCTTAATCCGTCCATTCTTACGTGAACCAATTCTGGGTATAGCTTTTGGCATATTTTATCATTTCATAAATATGAGTCAGAGATATATGGATCTATCCATTTCATGTTAAAATAGATTCCTTATTTATTTTATGTATGTATGCGGTTTCTTTAGCGAGTGTGATTATCCCTGCCTTTGTTTATGTCTTGGGTTAGAACAAATTACTATAATTCGCCCCCGCCTACGGATTAGCCGGCATTTTTCACAAATTTTACGAACCGAAGCTCTTATTTTCATATTTGTTATTCCTTGTCTTAAATCTGAATCTATTTCAAATAAGTTTCTTGAAATTTTGTGCATCTTGCATCATATTCTCACGCAAGGAATGGTCAAGTTAAAAAAAACCAATTAATCCTTCGAATCCTTGTTGCGGAGTCGATAAATTGTGCGTCTCCTGGTTGAATCATAACGACTTGTTTCAATTTTGACTCTATTTCCTGGTAGTATCCGTAAAAAACTACGTCGAATCTTTCCTGAAACATAACCCCTAGAATCAATCTTCAGTATCTAAACGAACCCGGAACATGCGGTTGGGAGGCGATTCGGTAATTTAATCTTTATGAATCCATTTTTGTTCGTTCATTAGAGGTAAAACCCCCGTGAAGTATCAACTAATGGAGGAGGAACAATATTGGACAACTCGTCTCTTTTCTTTTTTTTTTTACAATTACAAATTGTACGTTTCAGATCCAATTTGTATATTACAAGGATTACCATATATAACACAAAATTTCTCCGCCGATTCCCTCTAGCCGAGCCTCCCGGTCTGTCATTATACCTCGAGAAGTAGAAATAATTCCAATCCCCATCCCGCCTAAAATTCGAGGAATTCGTTGAGAGTTGGAATAAATTCGTAGACCGGGTCGACTGATCCGTTTTAAATTTAAAATATTTCTATAGGGCCTTTTTGTAGTCCTTTTGTGTTGTAATGTTAAAACCAAAAAAATTTTGTTATTTTCTCGATGTGTTCTCACATTTTCGATAAAACCTTCTTGTAAAAGTATTTTAACAATATTTTCCGTAATATTAGTAAATGTTATTCGAACCACCCTTTTTTTATCCCTGTCGGCATTTCGTATAGAGGTTATTATCTCGGCAATAGTATCCCTACTCATGGTAAGCTAAAATTATTAGTGAATCTCAATTTGATATAATCAACATGTTTTTTTTTTTTTACGTATTTGGTTATTTATAAATATGACTAATCAATAACGATATATGCGTGAGATACAATCTTATTTCTTTCAAATACTCCAACTATACATGATCTCGATTTATAATACCTCGGGAGCTAATGAAACTATTTTAGTAAAATTTAATTGTCGCAACTCCCGGGCGATCGCGCCAAAAATGCGCGTTCCTTTTGGATTTCTTTCTTGATCAATAACAACCGCAGCGTTGTCATCATATCGTATTATCATACCGTTGTCACGTTTGAGCTCTTTACAGGTACGTACAATTACAGCTCTGACCACTTCTGATCTTTTTAGGGGCATATTTGGTACTGCTTCTTTAATCACAGCAACAATAACGTCACCAATATGAGCATATCGACGGTTGCTAGCTCCTATGATTCGAATACACATCAATTCTCGAGCCCCGCTGTTATCTGCTACATTTAAATGGGTCTGAGGTTGAATCATATCATTTTGTAATCTGTTCTTTCAATGCAAAGGACGAAGAAAAAAAAGAAATATTCCTTGTCTAAAATAAAAAATTTGCAATTTTCCAAGACCCATTTCATTTCTTTTGGTTCTACTTTGTTTATCCCTTATCCCGAAATAATGAATTGAGTCTGTAGAGGCATTTTTGATGCTGCTATTGAAACTGCCCTTCTAGCTATATTTTCTGTTACTCCGGTCATTTCATAAAGTATTCGACCTGGTTTAACAACAGCTACCCAATATTCGGGGGATCCTTTCCCCGAGCCCATACGCGTTTCGGCAGGTCTTACTGTAACTGGTTTGTCTGGAAATATCCGTACCCATATTTTGCCACCACGACGTACATTTCGTGTCATTGCTCGCCGACCTGCTTCTATTTGTCTAGATGTGATCCAAGCGGGTTCAAGTGCCCGAAGAGCATATTTACCGAAACATATATGATTCCCTCGATACGATATTCCTTTCATTCTTCCTCTGTGTTGTTTACGGAATCTGGTTCTTTTGGGGTTATAGTTGATGGTTGTTTCTGAATTCCATCTCTACTACAGAACCGTACATGAGAATTTCTTCTCATATGGCTCCTCGCGATTTCATTTTAATAAAAAATAAATTAAATATAAAAAATATATATTTATTAAATATTTACTATTTTACAGCGAATCTTGGTATTCTTTGAGATTCAATCTAATCTAGTAGTAATTTGTGTATCTGGTTTGAATAGATAACTAACCCTTTTCTATTGTATAAATCATAGGATTATTTTTTTATAATTTTTTTTTTGTTTTTTTTATTTTATTGTTCAAATTTAGCAATTCAAAAAAAAAAGAATGTTTTCGCGGGCGAATATTTACTCTTCTATTTCAATTTCAGAATTGTCTAGTGACTTCTCAGAATATATGAATTTATTTTCGGCTCGTTCCGCCATCCCAACCAGCGAATCATTAAGATTCATTTTTATTTTTAATAAAAAAAAAAAAAAGAAAATCTTTTACATTCACAGCTTACATCGTTCCCATCACTTCTTACTTAATGGTTAGGTTTTAATTTTACAATGGAGCTCATAATGAAATTTGTTCTCGAGTCAACCTTCTCAGTCTTTATTGACCCCAAGCTCTTAATTTTTTTTTTATTTTGTTCTAGTAATTTTAGTAACTAGTAAGAAGGGTCGTTTTATTTTAATTATAGATGAATTCGTATTGATGCTTTTATTACACTGCCTTTTATAAGTATAAGCTTTTATATTTTATAAGTATAAGCTTTTATAAAATCATATAAGCTTTTATAAAATCACTCATAAACCCTACATAGTGGAAGTCTATATCATTGATTTTATATTTTTTTCTCTCTTTCTCTCAGCCTTCCGTTTATCCACATATTTCTTCTCTATTTTGCTTTACAACTTAAATCCTATTGAGTGTTTTTTGGCAAAAAAGATTCAGTTGCTACAAAGATATGACCGATTTATCACATCTTGACTGGTTCTTTAGCTTTAGATCGAGTAATATGAAGTGATGAATTGGTTATTAGTTCTAGAGTTATTAAGTTCCTATTATGGGGCTGATTTATTGAATTATAACCCTAAAAACCAACGAGTCACACACTAAGCATAGCAATTTTATCAAACGTTTAATCGAATTTTTATTCAATCTTATAGAATTCAAATTAGAATTGCTAGTTTTGAGAAAAAGACCTAATGGGTTTAACTTTCTAGATAGAAGGAAAATAAAACTACA